CTAAGACGAAGATTCAATTATTTCCCCAACATCAGGGGACTCTTGGTACGTTGTTGAATCGAAATAAGGAATACCAATCTTTCCTAATTTTGTCATCATCCAATAGTTCTCGAATTGGTCCCTTCAATACTTCGAGATATAATAATGCGACAAAAGAATCGGATCCCATGACTCTAATTAGGGATTTGTTGGGTCCTTTAGGTACTATTGTGCCTAAAATAGTCAATTTTAGTTCATCTTACTATTTAAGAACTTATAATCAAGTCTTTTTAAAGAAAGATTTTTTACTTGAAAATTTTCAACAGATTTTCCAAGTACTTCAAGTACTTCCATTTCAATACTGTTTCCTAGATGAAAATAGTAGGATTTATAATCCCGATCCATGCAGTAACACAATTTGGAATTCATTCCATTTGAATTGGTATTTTCTCCATCACGATTCTTGTGAAGAGGCATGGACAATAATTAGTCTTGGACAATTCCTTTGTGAAAATGTATGTCTATTTAAATACGGATCACGCATAAAAAAATCTGGTCAAATTTTCATTGTTCATGTTGACTCTTTAGTTATAAGATCAGCTAAACCCTATTTGGTCACTCCAGGAGCAACTGTTCATGGCCATTATGGGAAAACCTTTTATGAAGGAGATACCTTAATTACATTTATATATGAAAAATCGAGATCTGGTGACATAACGCAAGGTCTTCCAAAAGTGGAACAAATCTTAGAAGTTCGTTCAATTGATTCAATATCGATGAACCTCGAAAGAAGAGTTGAAGGTTGGAACGAACGTATCCGAAGGATTCTTGGGATCCCCTGGGGATTCTTGATTGGAGCTGAACTAACCATAGCCCAAAGTCGTATCTCTTTGGTTAATAAGATCCAAAAGGTTTATAGATCTCAGGGGGTACAGATCCATAATAGACATATAGAGATTATTGTGCGTCAAGTAACATCAAGAGTTTTGGTTTCAGAAGATGGAATGTCTAATGTTTTTTTACCTGGAGAATTTATTGGATTGCTGCGAGCAGAGCGAGCAGGGCGCGTTTTGGACGAAGCGATCTGTTATCGGGCAATCTTATTGGGAATAACGAAGTCATCTCTGAATACTCAAAGTTTCATATCCGAAGCGAGTTTTCAAGAAACTGCTCGGGTTTTAGCAAAAGCTGCTCTACGAGGTCGTATTGATTGGTTGAAAGGCCTGAAAGAGAACGTTGTTCTGGGGGGAATTATACCGGTTGGTACCGGATTTCACAAATTAGTACATCGTTCAAAGCAAGACAAAAATATTCATTTGAAAATAAAAAGGAAGAATCTATTTGAGTTGGAAATGAGAGATATTTTGTTATACCATAGAGAATTATTTTGTTCTTGTGCCCCAAACACTTTCCATGAGATATCAGATCAATCATTTACATAATGTAATTTACTAATTCCTAACAAGAGGTTCATTCTTTTTACTTTAACTCTCTGGTCCAATTATGAATTATGGATTTCGTAATCAATGAAAAAGAATGAAATTCATGGTTTGGGTCGTAGATCAATGGTCAATCCTGGTAGAAGGTTCCGTCGGAACAATTATTTATTTCACAGGGTACTTAATCTCTTTGCAAAAAAAAAAGAAAAAGAGAAAGTGTGGGAAAATGGGAAGACGATATTGGAACATAAATTTGGAAGAAATGATGGAAGCGGGAGTTCATTTTGGTCATGGTACTACTAAATGGAATCCTAGAATGGCTCCTTACATCTCTGCAAAGCGTAAAGGTATTCATATTACAAATCTTACTATAACTGCTCGTTTTTTATCAGAAGCCTGCAATTTAGTTTTTGATGCAGCAAGTAGGGGAAAAAAATTCTTAATCGTTGGCACCAAAAATAAAGCAGCGGATTTAGTAGCATCAGCAGCAATAAGGGCTCGATGTCATTATGTTAATAAAAAATGGCTTGGTGGTATGTTAACGAATTGGTCTACTACAGAAACAAGACTTCAGAAGTTCAGGGACTTAAGAGCAGAACAAAAGATGGGGAAACTCAATCGTCTCCCCAAAGGAGATGCAGCAATGTTGAAGAGAAAGTTATCTACCTTGCAAGCATATCTGGGTGGGATCAAATATATGACGGGATTGCCCGATATTGTAATTATCGTTGATCAGCAAGAAGAATATACAGTTCTTCGAGAATGTGTCATTTTGGGTATTCCGACGATTTGTTTAATCGATACAAATTGTGACCCAGATCTTGCAGATATTTCTATTCCGGCCAACGATGATGCTATAGCTTCGATTCGATTGATTCTTACCAAATTAGTATCTGCAATTTGTGAGGGCCGTTCTAGTTATATAAAAAAAGGTTGATTATCTTAGAATTACTCTTATCATTAAGAAGAAGAAAGAATAAGATTAGTTTGTTTTTGGCGAACTCTCTTTGATTGTTACTATTTTGGTTTGCATTTTTTGGAGTTTGAACTAGGTTTTGACTATTTAATAATATTGAAAAGATAAAATGATTGGTATTTTTTTTTTTATGTGATTTCTCGGTATCCGAAATGTATGATTCATAACTGAAATTAATGAATGAATATAGATGAATTGAGAAATAGATGGTTGAATCAAAATAATTACTTTTTTGAAGTTCTATTTCTGTTAGAGGACAATGACGATATGAATGTTATACCATGTTCCATTCAAACACTCAAAGGGTTATATGATATATCAGGTGTAGAAGTAGGCCAACATTTATATTGGCAAATAGGAGGTTTACAAATTCATGCCCAAGTACTTATCACTTCTTGGGTTGTAATTGCTATCTTATTAGGTTCAATCATCATAGCTGTTCGGAATCCACAAACCATTCCGACCAACGGTCAGAATTTCTTCGAATATGTCCTTGAATTTATTCAAGACTTGAGCAAAACTCAGATTGGAGAGGAGTATGGTCCTTGGGTTCCTTTTATAGGAACGATGTTCTTATTTATTTTTGTTTCTAACTGGTCAGGTGCTCTTTTACCTTGGAAAATCATAAAGTTACCTCATGGGGAGTTAGCTGCGCCCACGAATGATATAAATACTACTGTTGCTTTAGCTTTACCCACGTCAGTGGCATATTTCTATGCGGGTCTTAGCAAAAAAGGATTGGGATATTTTGGAAAATACATTCAACCAACTCCAATACTTTTACCAATTAATATTCTAGAAGATTTCACAAAACCTTTATCTCTTAGTTTTCGACTTTTCGGGAATATATTGGCTGATGAATTAGTGGTTGTTGTTCTTGTTTCTTTAGTGCCTTCAGTAGTTCCTATACCTGTCATGTTTCTTGGATTATTTACAAGTGGTATTCAAGCTCTTATTTTTGCAACTTTGGCTGCGGCTTATATAGGTGAATCCATGGAGGGTCATCATTGACTAACTTTCGAAATAGTCTTTTTTATCCCAATTCAAGCAATGCGGGGGGTTCAATATAATCCACTGGGTTGTAGAAGAAAATGCAAATAGCTACATGTATGTATATATGAAGAAAGATAGATATGAAGAAAGATAGATGATATTGCAGAATTTGGAAGAGAAAGAAGAGTTGGGGATCCCTATATATGTAATGCCTATAAGTATGAATCGTTATGTATGTTTCGAATAATGGTTCCAGAATACGATTTCATAGAATAAAAATAATAAAAAGTACAGGTGATTTACGTTCTGGAAGAATAAAAGTCTATGTTATTTACTAGTTAAATAGTAATTACCCCTATCTCTTTTTTTTATAGCCCACTGCATTATAGATGGATTCCCATATCCGTCTTTTTTCTATTTTGTCTGTTATTGTGAATTGACTGAAAGAGAAAGAATAGAATAGTTTTTAAACAAGGAAACGCAATGACTAAAACCTTATAAAATATCTATTGACATTAAGGTAGAAAGGAAAAACGGTATATCGAAGTAGTTCTGACAATTCAGTAATATTATGAATTCCATTTGGAGCTTTTAGCTACTTCGACCTAATAGATTTTAGGATTTTCGTGATAAAGATCACAAAATCAAAAAGAAGTGTAGTAGTAAAAGTAGAAGTAGAAAAAGAAGTAAATTAAGTACTAATTCATTGGTTGGTTGTATCATTAACCATTTCTTTTTTTGGTGCGAGGAACTTACCATGAATCCACTTATTTCTGCTGCTTCCGTTATTGCTGCTGGATTGGCTGTAGGGCTTGCTTCTATCGGACCTGGGGTTGGTCAAGGTACTGCTGCGGGCCAAGCCGTAGAAGGTATTGCTAGACAACCAGAAGCAGAGGGTAAAATACGAGGTACTTTATTGCTTAGTCTGGCTTTTATGGAAGCTTTAACAATTTATGGACTGGTCGTTGCATTAGCTCTTTTATTTGCAAATCCTTTTGTTTAATGTTTCATTTCATCATAGAATAAAAAAAAAAAAGAAGAAAAACATAATCATAACTAATAAATTTGAGAATTCTTAAATTCCATTAACAATAATAAGCGGAGTGATACAAAAAGAACTCTGTTCTTTGTTAGTCCTATCTATAAGGGGAGAGCATATGAAAAATATAACCGATTCTTTTGTTTCCGTGGAGCACTGGTCATCCGCTGGGAGTTTCGAGTTTAATACCGATATTTTAGCAACAAATCCAATAAATCTAAGCGTAGTGCTGGGTGTATTGATTTTTTTTGGAAAGGGAGTGTGTGCGAGTTGTATATTTCAAGAATAGGTTGGATTTCACCGGCTGCACTTTCTTTCTATTTATGTATTCTTTTTTATAGCAGAATATAGCAGAAATAGGAACAAAGGGTGCACAATCTCGACGAATTACTTAGGAATCGGATTTCATTCAGAAATCCTATGTAAGAACCATAGCATTTCGTGACTAATTGGTAAATGAACTTTGATTCTCTTCTCTATAAACCAATAATGTTGAGGTCTTTTACATGGTTAAAGATAAATTGTTTGAAGTCCAGGCACAGCATAACATGGTACTCTTTCTACCGTTACGTTA